TTTGTGATGATTTTAAAATATTTTATACCCTTATGCATAAAGATAATCAATATCAATTGCATGAAGATAAGTAATATCAATTCGGTCGTTGTGGTTGGACTATATTATGGATTTATGACCACATTCTCCATAGGGCCCTCTTATCTCTTTCTTCTCCGAGCTCAGGTTATGGAAGAAGGAACCGAGAAGAAGGTATCAGCAACAACGGGTTTTATTACGGGACAGCTCGTGATGTTCATATCGATCTATTATGCGCCTCTGCATCTAGCATTGGGTAGACCTCATACAATAACTGCCCTAGCTCTACCATATATTTTGTTTCATTTCTTCTGGAACAATCACAAACACTTTTTTGATTATGGATTTACTCCCTCAATGCATAATTTAAGCGTTCAATGTGTATTCCTAAATAATCTAATTTTTCCATTATTCAACCATTTTATTTTGCAAAGTTCAATGTTAGCCAGATTAGTCAACATTTATATGTTTAGATGTAACAACAAGATGTTATTTTTAACAAGTAGTTTTTTTGGTTGGTTAATTGGTCACATTTTGTTCATGAAATGGCTCGGATTTGTATTAGTCTGGATACGTCAAAATAATTATATTAAATCAAATAAGTACCTTGTATCAGAATTTATAAATTATATGGCTCGGATCTTTAGTATTCTCTTATTTATTACCTGTGTCTACTATTTAGGCAGAATACCGTCACCTTTTTTAACTATTAAACTGACAGAAACCCTAAAAACAGAACAACAAAAGGTAGAGGTGGAAGAATATATTGAAATAGAAACAGCTTCCAAAATTAAGGGGACTAAACGGGAACAAGAACAAAAGGGATCCAACAAGGAAAATACTTCTTTTTTTTATGAAGAAAAGTCGGATATAAATAAAATAGATATAGATGAAACAGAAGAAATCAAAGTTAATGGAAAGGAAGATGAATTCCACCTTCGATTTATAGTTACAGAGACAGGTGATAAAAGGATACCCGTTTCTGAAGAGTCTTCTCTAATTAATAGAAATGAAAATCCTTACAATTCAAGATTAAAAATATTTGATAAAAAAATGGAAAATGGGAACCTTTTATTAAAAGAAAAACCTCTTATGAATCTTCTTTTCGATACGAAGCGGTGGAATCGACCATTCCGCTATATAAAAAATACTCAATTTGAGGGGACTTTAAGAAACGAAATGTCACAATTTTTTTTTTACATATGCAAAAGTGATGGAAAAGAAAGAATATCTTTTACATATCTCCCTAGTTTATCTTTTTTTTTTGAAATGATAAAAAGAAGGATATACCCACCTACACTTGAAAAATCTTCAACTAATAAACTCTCCAACCCTTGGCTTTATACCCCCCAAAAATATATAAAAAGTTTCAACAACGAGTTTATAAATAGAATTGAAGCTCTAGACAAAGAGTTTATTTATTTTAACATACTAGAAACAAGGACTCGGTTGTGTAATTATAATTATACAAAAGAATACTTATCAAAAAGATATGATCCTTTACTAAACGGATCATACCGGAAAATAATCTACAAAAACTTTTCACCCTCAATACTAAAAAAAACTCTGATAGAAAATTTAATAGGGAATTTTGGGATAAATCGAATTCACGGTATCCTTCTACCATATACTGATTGCCAAGAATTTGAACATAAAAAAAAAAATTTTTATAAAAAACAATTATCAACAGAAATTGTTGATTTCTTAACTTTCATCAGTAAAGTTGTTCTAGAATTGGGATCCACCAATCTAAATTGGAAGGTTCTTTCTTTTTTTTCAGAAGGAAGAATAAAAAAAAAAATTTTATTGTATTTATTAACGCAAATTGTAACTGATGTTAATGATCAAAAAATTATAATAAAATCAACTCGAATAAAAGAAATATGTAAAAAAGTTCTTAGGTGGTCATATAAATTAATAACTGAGTTAGAACAACAATCAGGAGAATATTACGAAGACATACCTGTAGATCATCAAATCCGTTCAAGAAAGGGAAAAAGTATAGTAATTTTTACTACTAATAAAGATAATACTGATCCTAATATAGATACTAACGAAAAAACAGACATGGACGAAGTGTTAATACACTATTCACAACAATCAGACTTTCAGCGAGGTATAATCAAGGGTTCAATGCGGTCTCAACGGCGTAAAATAGTTAATTTAGAATTATTTCAAGCAAATGTGCATTCCCTTCTTTTTTTGGACAGAATAAAAAAAAAGTTTTTTTTTAATTTTGATATCTCCGGGTCGATAAAATTAATTTTTAGAAACTGGGTCTGGATAGGGAAGGGGGAATCATTTACAAATTTAGAGTATACAGATGAGCAAAAAAAAAAAAAAGAAAAGAACAAAATAAGGGAGAAGGCGCGAATAGAGATAGCAGAAGCCTGGGATACCATTCCACTTGCGCAAGTAATAAGGGGTTGTGTGTTACTAACTCAATCTATTTTTAGAAAATATATTATATTACCTTCATTCATAATTATGAAAAATCTTGGGCGTATACTCCTATTTCAACTTCCCGAATGGTCTGAGGACTTCCAGGAATGGAAGAGAGAGGTGCATATAAAATGTACTTATAATGGTGTTCCTTTATCCAAAACAAAATTTTCTATAAATTGGTTGACAGACGGTATTCAGATAAAAATATTATTTCCTTTCTGTTTTAAACCTTGGAACAAGTCAAAACTAGGGAAAAATGTAATAAAAAAAAAAAAATCATCTTTTTGCTTTTTAACCGTTTGGGGAATGGAAGCCAAACTTCCTTTTGGTTCGCCCCGAAAACTACTTTTTTTTTCTAATTTTCCAATTTTTAAGGAAAAAAAAAAATCATTTAGAAAACTTTCAAAAGAAACAATAAAATGGTTAAAAAAAATAACATTTTTAATAAAAAAAAAAAGAAAAGAACCTTTTAAACTAAATCCAATTAATCTATTTCGATTAATAAAAATAGATTACCTCATAAGCAATCAGATAATTCATGAATCATTGAGTAAAATTCCATCACCGGGTTGGACAAATTATCCATTTAAAGAAAAAAAAATGATGGACCTAACTGATCAAACAAGTACAATTAGAAATCAAACAGAAAGAATATTTAAAGATAAAAAAAAAGTAACTCTAAGAATTAATAAGATTATTTGTGCTAATAAAAAAAATTATAATGCTAAAAAAAGATTAGAAAAAATAAAAATTAGTAAATTACTTTTTTTTTTTAAAATTTTTATTGAAAGAATATACACAATTTTTTTATTATCTAGCATTAATATTATTAAAATAAATACAGAACTTTTTATAAAATTAATAAAAAAAATTATTGATAAATCCATTTACAACACTGAAATAAAAAAAATAATAATTAATAAAAAAAATAATAATACAATTATGTTTATTTTAAAGTTACTGAATAATATTAGTAATAGTAAAACTAATTCACATACTTTTTATGACTTGAACTTATCCTACGTGTCACAAGCATATGTATTTTACAAATTATCACAAGTTAGTAAAAAGTATAAAGTAAGATCTGTTATTCACTATCAAGGAATCCCTTTTTTGATTAAACCCGATAAAAAGGATTCTTTAAAAACGCAAGGAGTGGTTGATTCAAAATTGGGGGGTAATAAACTTCCAAGTTATGAAATGAATCAATGGAAAAATTGGTTAAGAGAACATTATCAATACAATTTATCTCAGATAAAATGGCCTATACCAGAAATAAATACAGTTCATAGGCGTCATATAACTAAAAAAAGAAAAGGGATTTTAAATATGATAAAATGGCATTCATATGAAAAAACCCAATTAATTGATTTAAAAAAAAAAAAAATGATAAAAGACTATAGGTATGATCTTTTATCATATAAAATTCTTAATTATGAAAATAAAAAAGAATGTTTTTTTTTTAGACCTTCGTTTCAAGGAAATAAGAATCAAGAAATTTATTACACGTCGAAAGAGACCCCCTCTAAAATTTTTATGAGAAACATCCCTATTAATAATAATTATCTAAATAATAATATAGGAATGGTTGATACTATATATATGGAATATATGGAAAAAATGGCCGATAGCAAATATTTTGATTGGAAAATTATAAATTTTTTGATTAGACAAAAAGTTTATATTGAGGCCTGTACCATGATCGATACCAATGGTAATAAAAATAATAGTAATAATTACAAAAAAGATCTTTATTATCTTATAATTCCTGAAAAAAATCTCCCGAATTATAATAAAGGTTTTTTTGGTTGGATGAAAATGAAGAAAAAAATACAAAAGCATCCTATATCAAATCTGAAATCTTGGTTCTTCCCAGAATTTGTATTACTTTATAATGCATATAAAATTAAACCTTGGTTTATACCAAGTAAATTACTTCTTTTCGATTTTAATAAAAAGGAAAAAATAAGTTTTTTGAAAGTATCAAACAAAAAGTATCTAAAAAAAAAAGAAAAAGAACCCATAAGTATAAGTAGAGGAGATCTTGGATCTGTTCTCGTTATCTCACAACAAAAAGATATTGAAGAAAATTATGTAAGGTCAAAAGGGAAAAATAAAAAACAATACAAAAACAAGACGGAAGCAGAACTATATTTATTCTTGAAACGTTATTTTAATTTTCAATTAAGATGGAGTGATGCTTTAAATAAAAGAATGATCAATAATATAAAGATATATTGTCTCCTGCTTAGACTCATAGATCCAAGAAAAATTACTATATCCTCAATTTACAACAGAGAAATGAGTTTGGATATAATGCTGATTAATAAAAATTTAACTCTTACAGAATTAATGAAAAGGGGAGTGCTAATTATAGAAACCGCTTGCCTGTCTGGGAAAAAGGATAGACAATTTAGTATGTACCAAACCATAGGTATTTCGTTAATTCATAAGAGTAAACACCAAACTCATAAAAAATGCCAAGAGCAAAGCTACGTTTCTATAAATAATTTTGATGAAGCTATTTCAACACATCAAAGAATAACAAAAAATATAGATAAAATTTTTTTTAATTTACTTGTTCCTGAAAATATTTTATCGTTTAGACATCGTAAAAAATTTAGAATTTTAATTTGTTTCAATTCAAAGAATAGAAATGATATAGATATAAATCCAGTATTTTTTAAAAAAAAAAATAATACCCAAGTTTTACATGATAATAAGAATATTGATATAGAGAAAAATAAATTAATGAAATTAAAGCTTTTTCTTTGGCCTAATTATCGATTAGAAGATTTAGCTTGTATGAATCGTTATTGGTTTGATACGAATAATGGTAGTCGTTTCAGTATGTTAAGGGTAAGGGTACATCTGTATCCACGATTGAAATTTTTTTAATAAATAGGGTTATAAGATATATAGGATATATATCTTATAACCCTATTATTTCACATAATTATTATATATATATAGTAGGCGTGGTATATAAAAGCAAACAACTATACTACATGTCTTGCCTAAAATTTTATTAATATTTAATAAATGAATCAATAGAACCTTTGAACTTTCCTCATTTTAGGTCTAAATTAAAGACAGGCCGCTATGGTGAAATTGGTAAACACGTTGCTCTTAGGAAGCAGTGCTATAGCATCTTGGTTCGAGTCCGAGTGGCGGCACTCAAAAAAAATAACCAAACCAATTTTTTTTAAT